TCTATGGAATCATAACACAAAAGTAGAAAAGAGTGTTCGGATTTAGTCATATCATTAGATTATATTGACAATTCCAAAAAACTATACATACTATCATCATAGTATGATGACAGTCGGGCGGATATGCCCCTATCGTCTAGTGGTTCAGGACATCTCTCTTTCAAGGAGGCAGCGGGGATTCGACTTCCCCTGGGGGTACTACGAAAGGAAGTTGATTATGGATTATCTATAAGCCTAGAATGAATTCTTCCTGGGTCGATGCCCGAGCGGTTAATGGGGACGGACTGTAAATTCGTTGGCGATATGTCTACGCTGGTTCAAATCCAGCTCGGCCCAAAAATTCGCCGCTCCATAAATATGATATAACCGATGATATAAGAAATTTGTCCTCCATAAAAATGGAATCCTTCTCTTTTATGGATCAAGCATTTTTCTTATGTATCCATGTTTTTCTGATTCATTCTGATCTTTCTAAGACTCTAGATTGGTAATACATAATCAAAAATTATGAAAAGAAAAATAGTTTTTTCTCGTCGAAAGGTTGATTATCCATTTTTGGCACTAAAAAAACATGGGTTACTAGTAATCTGTGTTACTTTGACTATAGTCCATATCTCTGTGTTACTTTCAGTATAGTCCATATCTATGTGTATATAATATCAGTTAGTATATCATTCATGTCTCTCTTACAACACGACGAAGAAAATAAAATGGTTTTTTAAAACCATTAAGAATAAAACCATTAAGAATATGTATACCATACACCTCGCTGGGATTGTAGTTCAATTGGTCAGAGCACCGCCCTGTCAAGGCGGAAGCTTCGGGTTCGAGCCCCGTCAGTCCCGAACTAGGATCCGATCCGTTAAATAAATGGATAAATTTATTTAACGTGCAAAAAAGAAATAGGGAGCAAGAGCTAATACCCAGCGGGATCCCTATTTCTTTTGTTTTTATTTCGTATTTATCATCAGACAAATACGGGAATTTCCATTTCTTTCATTAGTGCCGATTGATAAGAGAGAGACATAACATAATAGTTAGATTCGTACAATCGGTAGTATTCTTATATTTACTTTACTATTTGAATTTAAGAGATACTTGTCCACTTTTGTTTTTCAATATTCTTGATGAATAAAATAGAAAAGAGTACCCCTTTTTACCGGAGTACATATGCAAATTGTATTCGTTTATTGTACGAGACACAACGAACTTAACATAAGTGTCTCGACAGAGTACTTGTCAGGGTAAATGAAAACCCCTTTGAGCTCCAACTTTTTTTTGGGGGGGTATCCTCAATGACTAATTGGAAACAATCTATCTCATTTTCATTCAAATAAACTAAATTGCACACTCAATTTTTTATGTATGCCTTCCAGTTCCAGTCCCAATTGAAGGAAGAAATACTAATAAAATAAAAGAGGAGAACGAGTAACACTCCTTTTTATTAAATTCATTGGAATTATATTCGATTTTTTCTACTTAACTCGTCTTAACTCGTCCTTTTTCCATCTCACTCCTACTCTTTTCTTTGGATCTGTGTGTCATCCATAGAATACCATACCAGTCATATAATACCTCATAATTGTATGTATAAGTATAATATAACGAAGGAGGAATATATAGGGAAGACGATAGGGTTGGGTTATTTATAGAAAAGAAAAAGTGGAAAAGGATGTAAATTTCCTGATCCAATAAAGAATCCTTTTTCAGATTTAGTATAGATAAAGGATCTTCCTATGTTATACTATTCAATTCTCGACGATGAATTTATTTGATAGATCATATATTGTTATTCATAATACTGATCCGATTCAGTATCATCAGGATGCAATTCATCCCATTGAATTTACAGGAATCCAATTTCTCATCTCTATGGGATTAGATCCCGAGTTATTGCGAAGTAAAAAAAAAAATGAGATTATGGAAGTCAATATTCTCGCATTTATTGCTACTGCACTGTTCATTCTAGTTCCTACTGCTTTTTTACTTATCATCTACGTAAAAACAGTCAGTCAAAATGACTAATTTGATTGAAACTTGAATTATTAGTTCTTATCAATGATTGAAGAAAGGAATTCAAACTTCAAGTCTTAAACGAAATGATCTGGCTGGAATCATAAATATCTGAGATAATAAGTATCTGAGATAATAAGTATCTGAGATAGTAGTATCTAAGCCTAGATAGTATGGTAGAAAGAATTATATATAATTCTTTCTACCATACTATCTAGTATTGTATAGTTATATACTATTATATAGTATATATTATCATATTCATTATTTTCATAGAAAGTTGTATTGTATACGGATATAGACTTTTTCCTATAAAAAAAAAGCCCATATCTAGATCAATATACAATATGTATGTACATGGATTAGATGTATATCTAAATAGTACATCAAAATAGCAGCCCAATTCTTTTTTTTTGGCTACATTTACCTGTGTGTATTTTGATCGATCCAAAATAATCGAAGGCCAACTGTTCTAATTCTTAACCTATTTTAGAATTTATTTATATAGGATAGATCCTGAGATCCATCAAAAGAATCAATGGAGCAAGAATAATATGGGCGTATACTAATCTATTAGAAATTTCAAAATAAATAAAAAAAGAGAAAAGAAAACGAAACCAAAGAATCTTTTTCTTTTTTTAGATTTCCCACCACAAGAAGCTATTGCTTGATCCATTAACAGAAAACATGATCCGCGGAGTTCTATTCTATGATAATTTATTCAGATTTGTAAAAGGGAATAGGTTAATAGGGTAGACTCCTCTCCATTCCATTTTTTATGCTTAAGACATGAGATGAGTCAAAAAAGCATAAAAAATGGAATGGAGAGGAGTCTAAAAGAAAGGTAAAATACACGATACGTGAATCGTGCAACGAAAGAAGGATCTAATCTTCTTATGTGTAGAACCTCTTTTCTTTGGTTTGGACAACAACTAGTCACTTCCAATAGAAAGTATGTATTGCCATAATCTAATTAGATTAGCGGAACGACTTTATGTTCTCTTAGAACAGTAAAAGTAAAAAAAGAGGGAAACAAATAAAGAAAAAAATAAAAAACCCATTTCGGGTTTTTGCTCATTGTAATATCCATAATTCTGATAAGAACTGGTTTATTAAAATAGAATGTTTAGGAAGAATCCGGTTGAAAAAATTTTCCTATCATGCGTAGATTTTAGTTTCGAAATAGAACTAGAACTATAGTAAAGTAATCATTCATTGTTTGATCGAATGGTTATTATTCATTATTGTATTTTCTTATTCATTACTGTATTTCAGTATAATTTTGAAACAGAGACAAAAGAAAAAGCTTTGCAAAACGCTCAATTAAACAATTCATACAATTAAATTAAAAAACTAGTAGTACCCCTCCCTAAAGTCCACTCCTTCCCCATACTACGAGTGAGAGGGAAAATGTAAAGACTACCATTAAAGCAGCCCAAGCGAGACTTACAATATCCATATGAATTATGTCTCCTATCTCTATGAAGGAATTATTTAATTATTGATCGATAATCATAGTGGAATTAATGGCGCAGAGTCAAAAAATAATTCTGACTTAAAGCTATTAATGAACCAATCCAATGAATCTACTTGTAACAATATTCTAAGATTTCTGGTAGAATTTTGAAGTATAAGTATTAAGTACAGATATGATACACATACTTTTTCTTGGAAAATTAGATAGCAAAGGAATACTTCTATCCTAATGAAATGAAACATGTGGGAATACTAAGACCTATTGTTTGTTACCCTTTTTTTTTTTCGACTTTTACTTTTACTCTATAAAAATAAGAGTTGACCGACTATCCTGATTGAATGTTTGATTACTCAGAGACCCTCGTGAGTCTGGATACAAAGTTTCTTCAATCCTTTCCACAACTCTTAAATGGATTTCCCATCAGCCTATCCAATCTAATTCCAGATGGAGTCAGTAGACACAATTTTAGTAATGGTAGTGAAAAATAATTAGGAATTCTTGATACTCTTTCGTACAATCTCTTCTTCAATCCTAGGAGAAAAATGGATTGTCTTTTAGGAACCTTTGGATACTTTCGACCTCTGATTTTCGTCGTTCTGAATCCCAGAATTGACTCTCACTATTTTTTTTTTATAGTGAGAGTCAATCATATTACTAAGTAAGACTCACTTCATCCCTATTTGTATCGGTTTGAGCCACACCCAAGGACCAGATTTTGAGAAAAAAAAACTATCGACAGGCGCTTATACTTCTCCGGCTCCGGGGACAAAATTCGTCGAATTAAATCAGTAGAATAAGAAATCCCCCGTTTTTTGTTGATCAGGCGACACCCAGATTTGAACTGGGGATAAAGGATTTGCAGTCCCCTGCCTTACCACTTGGCCATGTCGCCAAATCCGATCCAAATCTAAAAAAAAATATAAAATAGGTAAAAAAAGAGTATTCATCCATATTCTTTTACTAAGATTCTATTACTAATTCTTTTCTTTTTTTTTTTGAATTAGTGAAAAGTTCTTCAATTTGTATCTCAAATTGTTGCCTTTCCTTACTGGCATAACAAATCAATTCAAATATAACAATATATATTATATGTGTATATGTAAACCCACACCCCAAAAACAAAAATTGTTACACATATACCGGGACGAGTCTTTTTTATGTACATATCCCATATCCTTATAGGGAATCGTCGTGCTTTTTTTTTTCGTTTTCTATAATACAATAGAAAAAGTGGAAATTATGATATAGTGTGACCTGACTTCTGTTGCCACAAGCAAAATTGCTATAAAAAAAAGATGAGATGAGATATGTGGATAGGTGGATAGCTATACCGGCATATACTTTACTTAGGAAATATTATTCCTATTACGCAATTCAATCATATTCCATAAATCCATATATTATATTTATATTATATTATATATATATAGTTATATATATATAGTAAAATATATAGTAAAAGTCAAATTATATTTATATATTTATATATAGTAAAAGTAAAAAAATCCGAAATTTTTTTTTTCAACATGAAATAAAATTCACTTTAACTAAAGGGGAAACTATATTACTACTGGCTTTCTTTATCTCATTCATAGAGATTCGATTTCATTCTGAATCCATTTATTTTTTTGGTACCCAATCAATCTAATCGTATTATCATAATAATAGGTAGAAGTTGGATGAATTTTTATATTCTATATAAGACTCCATAAGTGTAAGTGACGGAATTGTTCTGGGAATGCTTTATAAATTCATTTCCATTTGTACCTGTCGCAATTGTCTTGCGTCGAAAATGCTCTTCATTCCTCTGTCTCATTTCCGTTCTCATACGTATGAAGTACATTTACGGGGTTGTCTAAAATTTCATGTGATTCAGTAAACAGAATATACATTCCATCATTGCGAAATCGATCCATATGGTTCGATAAATAGTGAGCTAATAATGGGATTTTTCGATAAAGAGGAAACTGAAAATTAAGATGCTCTGGAATGATGGAAATGAGGGAATGTCCACAATACCTGGATTTAGTCAGATCCAATTTGAGGGATTTTGTAGGTTTATTAATGAGGGCTTGACGGAAGAATTTCATAAGTTTCCGAAAATTGAAGACACAGATCAAGAAATTGAATTTAAATTATTTGTAGAAAGATATCAATTGGTGGAACCCTTGATAAACGAAAGAAATGCTGTGTATGAATCACTCACATATTCTTCTGAATTATATGTACCCGCGGGATTAATTTGGAAAACCGGTAGAGATATACAAGAAGAAACCATTTTTATTGGAAACATTCCAATAATAAATTCCCTGGGAACCTTTATAGTAAATGGAATATACAGAATTGTGATCAATCAAATATTGCAAAGTCCTGGTATTTACTACCGTTCAGAATTGGACCATAACGGAATTTCTGTCTATACCAGCACCATAATATCAGATTGGGGGGGGAGATCAGAATTAGAGATTGATAGAAAATCAAGGATATGGGCCCGTGTGAGTAGGAAACAAAAAATATCTATTCTAGTTCTATCGTCGGCTATGGGTTCGAATCTAAGAGAAATTCTGGATAATGTTTGTTACCCTGAAATTTTCTTGTCTTTCCTTAATCTGAATGATAAGGAGAAAAAAAAGATTGGGTCAAAAGAAAGTGCTATTTTGGAATTTTATCAACAATTTGCTTGTGTAGGCGGGGATCCGATATTTTCTGAGTCCTTATGTAAGGAATTACAAAAGAAATTTTTTCAACAAAGATGTGAATTAGGAAGGATTGGTCGACGAAATATGAACCGTAGACTGAATCTTGATATACCTCAGAACAATACATTTTTGTTACCACGAGATGTATTGGCTGCTGTGGATCATTTGATCGGAATGAAATTTGGAATGGGTACACTTGATGATATGAATCACTTGAAAAATAAACGTATTCGTTCTATAGCGGACTTGTTACAGGATCAATTTGGATTGGCTCTTGTTCGTTTAGAAAACGCAGTTCGAGGAACTATATCTGGAGCAATTCGTCATAAATTGATACCGACTCCTCAAAATTTGGTAACTTCAACTTCATTAACAACCACTTATGAATCGTTTTTTGGCCTACATCCTTTATCTCAAGTTTTGGATCGAACTAATCCATTGACACAAATTGTTCATGGGCGAAAATTGAGTTATTTGGGTCCTGGAGGATTGACGGGTAAAACTGCTAGTTTTCGGATACGAGATATTCATCCTAGCCACTATGGACGTATTTGTCCAATTGATACGTCCGAAGGAATCAATGTTGGACTTATTGGATCCTTAGCCATTCATGTGAGGATTGGCCATCGGGGATCCATAAAGAGTCCGTTTTATGAAATATCTGAAAGATCAAAAAAGGAGGCACAGATAGTTTATTTATCACCAAATAGAGATGAATATTATAGGGTAGCAGCTGGAAATTCTTTGGCCTTGAATCAGAGTATTCAGGAAGAACAGGTTGTTCCAGCTCGATACCGTCAAGAGTTCCTGACTATTGCATGGGAACAGATTCATCTTAGAAGTATTTTTCCCTTCCAATATTTTTCTATTGGAGCTTCTCTCATTCCTTTTATCGAGCATAATGATGCGAATCGGGCTTTAATGAGTTCTAATATGCAGCGCCAAGCAGTTCCGCTTTCTCAGTCCGAGAGGTGCATTGTTGGAACTGGACTGGAACGTCAAACGGCTCTAGATTCGGGGGTTTCCGCTATAGCCGAACATGAGGGAAAGATCATTTATACTGATCCTCACAAGATTATTTTTGCAAGTAATGGAGACACTACTACAAGTAACGGAGACACTACTATAAGTATTCCATTAGTTATCTGTCAACGTTCCAACAAAAATACTTGTATGCATCAAAAACCTCAGGTTTCGCGAGGTAAATGCATTAAAAAGGGACAAATTTTAGCGGACGGTGCGGCTACAGTTGGTGGGGAACTCACTTTAGGAAAAAACGTATTAGTAGCTTATATGCCATGGGAAGGTTACAATTTTGAAGACGCAGTACTAATTAGCGAACGTTTGGTATATGAAGATATTTATACTTCTTTTCACATCCGGAAATATGAAATTCAGACTCATATGACAAGCCAAGGACCTGAAAGAATCACTAGGGAAATACCACATCTAGAGGCTCATTTACTCCGCAATTTAGACAGAAATGGAGTTGTGATGCTGGGATCTTGGGTAGAAACAGGTGATATTTTAATAGGAAAATTAAGGCCTCAGACGGCAAACGAATCCTCGTATGCTCCAGAGGATAGATTATTAAGAGCCATTCTTGGAATTCAGGTATCCACTGCAAAAGAAACTTCTCTAAAACTACCTATAGGCGGAAGAGGGCGCGTTATTGACGTGAGATGGATCCGGAAAAGGGGGGGTTCCAGTTATAATTTAGAAATGATTCGTGTATATATTTCACAGAAACGTGAAATCAAAGTAGGTGATAAAGTAGCTGGAAGACATGGGAATAAAGGTATCATTTCCAAAATTTTGCCTAGACAAGATATGCCTTATTTGCAAGATGGAACACCTGTTGATATGGTCTTCAACCCATTAGGAGTACCATCACGAATGAATGTGGGACAGATATTTGAATGTTCGCTCGGGTTAGCGGGAGATCTGTTAAAAAGACATTATAGAATAGCATCTTTTGATGAGAGATATGAGCAAGAGGCTTCGAGAAAGCTAGTGTTTTCTGAATTATATGAAGCCAGTAAGCAAACAAAAAATCCATGGGTATTTGAACCGGAATATCCGGGAAAAAGCAGAATATTTGATGGAAGAACAGGAAATCCTTTTGAACAACCTGTATTAATAGGAAAGTCCTATATTTTAAAATTAATTCATCAAGTTGATGATAAAATCCATGGACGTTCTAGTGGACATTACGCACTTGTTACACAACAACCCCTTAGAGGAAGGGCAAAGCAAGGGGGACAACGAGTAGGAGAAATGGAAGTTTGGGCTTTAGAGGGATTTGGTGTTGCTCATATTTTACAAGAGATGCTTACTTATAAATCTGATCATATTAGAGCTCGTCAAGAAGTACTTGGTGCTACGATCATTGGAGGAAGAGTATCTAACCCAGAAGATGCTCCAGAATCTTTTCGATTGCTCGTTCGAGAACTACGATCTTTAGCTATAGAACTGAATCATTTCCTTGTATCTGAGAAGAACTTCCAGATTAATAGGAAGGAAGCTTGATCTGAATGAATCAGAATTTCTATTCTATGATTGACCGGTATAAACATCAACAACTTCGAATTGGCCTAGTTTCTCCTCAACAAATAAAGGCTTGGGCCAATAAAATCTTACCTAATGGAGAGATAGTTGGAAAGGTGACAAAGCCCTATACGTTTCATTATAAGACCAATAAACCGGAAAAAGATGGATTGTTTTGTGAAAGAATCTCTGGACCCATAAAAAGTGGAATTTGTGCTTGTGGAAATTATCGAGTGATTGGAGCTGAAAAAGAAGACCCGAAATTTTGTGAACAATGTGGGGTGGAATTTGTTGATTCTCGGATACGAAGATATCAAATGGGATACATAAAACTTGCATGTCCAGTGACTCATGTGTGGTATTTAAAACGTCTTCCTAGTTATATTGCGAATCTTTTAGATAAACCCCTTAAGGAATTAGAAGGCTTGGTATACTGTGATGTGTGATTTGATCAAAATTTGCGTTTTACAGATTCGGACTGAGAAACTGTCATCCCGCTCAATCCGATTGGGATGCCCCCGGCTCTGACATGTATTTTTTGAGAAGTAGAAGTAACATGAAACTCAGAATTATAGGTGTATACAATACTTCCAAATGAAAGGGGAATTAATCCATGGTCGATTTCGTATAAATAAGAATTTATAATTCTACCTATACCTCGTGAAAAAAAAAGACTTTTTTGTGGAATCAGTTATTTAATTTATTTATAGCATAGCGAGATTGCATTTAAGCAAGCAAATATAGCATGGTTACAGAAGTCTATTTATCGCATATATGCTTTAAGGCTAACATAACCATCGAGGTAAATAGGGGCCTAAAAGATCGAATAGAACAATATATAGACAAGTAAATCCTTTACGAGTCCCAAAGTATTCTTTTAAGGAGATTCATCATTTAACGAGAAGTAGACTACTCAAAAATCTCATATTTTCATTTTATCCAATTTTATCATAAGTAATTCTTAAAATGAAAGTAACAAAAAGAAGAATGAATCGTTGGTCCTTAGTGGGAACTTGAGTAAGGAGTAGTTCCTTGTTTGTAGGGTTTTTCAAACAAACTATTAAAATAAGAAACAATTTCCTTTTTTGAGGTAACTACTTGAGCCGGATGAAAGGAAACCTTCACGTCCGATTTTAAAGGGGGGAATCCAACCCTACAGGAACCTATCTCGATTTTTCTTTTGCTAGGCCCATAGCTAAAAAACCTACTTTCTTACGATTACGAGGTTTATTCGAATATGAAATCCAATCCCGGAAATACAGCA